AAATAATAGATAAGAATATCGCAAATAAAGCCATTGCGACACCCATCAAAGGAGTCGTTCCCCATCCAGGGGCTACCTTACCATATTCCGAATTCAATGGTTTCAAAAAATCCCCCACAACAGTTCGTCTTGGACCAGATCTAGAACTACCCTCACCGGTTTGTGTAGCCATAAATCTTATTTTGTATTCAGTGAGATCTGTTGACTTTGTATATCATTCCGCTGTAAATAAACGATCTTATCATAGATCCATTGTGATCTTGAAATTATATAATAATGGAAACAGCAACCTTAGTCGCCATCTCTATATCTGGTTTACTTGTAAGTTTTACTGGGTATGCCTTATATACTGCCTTTGGGCAACCCTCTCAACAATTAAGAGATCCATTCGAAGAACACGGGGACTGATTGAAGTAATGAGCCTCCCAATATTGGGAGGCTCATTACTTCAATTGAGATAATGAAAAATCATTTCATTTTTTTAGTTGGAACTTTAGGCGGTTCTCGAAAAAAGATAGCGAAAAAAATTATCCCTAGAGTAGATACTAAGAGGAATGTATAAACCAATGCTTCCATAAATTCGATCGTGGTTTACAATTATAGCTTCCGTACCTGTTTATTTGGAATCATCTCCCGACTAAAATAAAGAAAGAACAAGAATCAAAGAAAAGGAAAAGGCAGCGATTTTAATCAAGATTTTTCCAACAGCCGATCCGATGTCAAATCACAAATAGAAAATAGAAGCGAAAAATAACAAAGCAATCTTGCATCAGACTACTTGTCTTCTTGTAGTTGGATCTCCAAGTTTTTGGAATGTTCCAAATTCCACTTGAGCATCCAAATCTGGATCAATACCGGCAAAAACATCTCTGAACAGGGTTCTAGCACCATGCCAAATGTGTCCGAAGAAGAAAAGCAAAGCAAACGAAGCATGCCCAAAAGTAAACCAACCCCTCGGACTGCTACGAAAAACACCATCGGATTTCAAAGTAGCACGATCTAATTCAAAAATTTCACCCAATTGAGCACGTCTAGCATATTTTTTCACAGTAGCAGGATCGCTATAACTCACTCCATTGAGTTCGCCGCCATAGAACTCAACAGTTACACCTACCTGTTCGACACTATACTTTGATTCTGCCCTTCTAAAAGGGACATCCGCTCTAACAATTCCGTCTCCGTCTACCAAAACAACCGGAAATGTTTCAAAAAAAGTAGGCATACGGCGTACAAAAAGTTCACGCCCTTCTTTATCTCTAAAGATAGGGTGTCCTAACCACCCAACAGCTATTCCATCCCCGTTGTCCATTGAACCCGCTCTGAATAATCCTCCTTTTGCCGGATTATTGCCAATGTAATCATAAAAAGCTAATTTTTCGGGAATTTTAGACCAAGCTTCTGATAAACTTTGATTTTCGGCTAACCCAGCACTAACCCTTCGATATATTTCTTGCTGGAAGTATCCTTGATCCCATTGATAACGAGTAGGACCAAATAATTCGATGGGAGTAGTTGCTGAACCATACCACATAGTTCCGGCAACAACAAAAGCTGCAAAAAAAACAGCAGCTATACTACTGGAAAGGACGGTTTCAATATTTCCCATACGTAATCCTTTATATAAACGTTGGGGCGGGCGGACACTAAGATGGAATAAGCCCGCTAATATGCCCAATGTCCCCGCTGCAATATGATGAGAGGCTATTCCTCCCGGAACAAAAGGATCAAAACCTTCCACGCCCCACGCCGGATTTACAGGTTGTACCTTGCCAGTTAGTCCATAAGGGTCGGACACCCATATTCCAGGACCATACAATCCTGTTACATGAAATGCGCCAAAGCCAAAGCAAGCGACTCCTGAGAGAAATAAATGAATTCCAAAAATCTTGGGCAAATCCAAAGAAGGTTTTCCTGTGCGCTCATCACAAAAAATTTCTAGATCCCAATATACCCAATGCCAGATAGCTGCCAAGAAGCACAAGCCAGAAAACACAATATGTGCCCCGGCCACACCTTCGTAACTCCAAATACCCGGATTTGTTATAGTCCCCCCTGTAATACTCCAACCGCCCCATGAATTGGTTATTCCTAAACGAGTCATGAAAGGTATAACGAACATACCTTGTCTCCACATTGGATCAAGAACGGGATCGGAGGGGTCAAAAACGGCTAATTCATATAGAGCCATTGAACCGGCCCAACCAGCAACCAGAGCCGTATGCATTATATGAACAGAAAGCAAGCGACCGGGATCATTCAATACGACAGTATGAACACGATACCAAGGCAAACCCATGGAAATACCCCTTTATCAACGAAAAATAGACACTATGTAACTTTATTGCATTGGAATACCTCCCCTTTTCGGTGATTCTTTCGGAGAAAGGATTAATATTTGTTCTATTCCATTAGTAATAAGGGAAGAATTTGGCTCAGAAGAAAAAAGAGAAGCAGATCTATTCTATACCCGATAAGTATCAATACGCAATGGGGGTTGATCCTATTTTTTATGAATGAACGCATCCCTATTTGTTCATCATTCAAAGGACCTATTGGTAAGAATTCTCTTTCATTCATTCTGTCTTTCTTTATTTTATGGCCTTATTCTTATTCTATCTATGTAGAAAATATGATAAAGGCCAATATTATTAAGACCACTATTACGCTTCCACATCAAAGTGAAATATAGTATTTAATTCTTTTTCTTTCCTTTAATGCCTATTGGTGTTCCAAGAGTTCCTTTTCGAAATCCGGGGGAGGAAGATGCAGTTTGGGTTGACGTATAGTGCGACTTGTCAAATATATTGGGTCATATGGGATTCCCCCGTTCTCTCGCCCGATCGAGATATCCTCTGTTTCGCCAAAAAAAGATTGATTGAATTATCAAAAATTTGTAGCGTGAAGTCTAATGAAGTGCAATTAGAGATCCATTTCATTTTTTTTTGGGGGTTATCCAAATTACTATTTTCAATTAGAATGATTTATGGTTGGCTTGGTTGGACCGATAAAATGAAGCATCCAGGCTCCGTTTAGAAAAAACCCAATTGGTAATATATTTATTTTATGATTACCGCCTATATCATAATCATAAATCTTTTTTATTTGTAAATTAGAAAATTATAAATAGAAATAAGAGCGATTTCAAACTGTTAATCAATCGAATAATATGAGAAATACGTTGAATATTTAGCGGAAAACGTGAAAGAAAAAGGAATTAAATTAAAATATAAAAAAGTAAATGAAATCATAGCAAAAAGACGTGGTATTAGGTCATTTGTCCTATATGCGCAAATCAAAATCGGGCAGATTTTTCCTCGGAGTAGAGCATAAACCTAAAAAAATTGAATAAAAAATTTATGAAACCCATTCAGGAACAAGAAAATGACATCGTGATTTGGATTGAATCCCAATGAAAAAAAAATAGATCAATGAAAAGTTTGTGCGATAAGTTTAGCTAATTTTTTATTATAGGAAAACAGGCCAAAACTCATCTTTCTTTAATTTCATTTTGAATTTCATTTGATTTTAAAAATGTAAGAAAAAGCCCCTTCATTAGAAATTAGAAGTTAGAAAGGGCCCATTAGAAAAAACGAAGGATGGCTGGAATCTACACATTGATTTTTTTTCGCAATTTTTGTTGAACCGTATGCATCAAAAGGTGCCCGTACGGCTACTAAGGGATACAATTTTATCCTAATCAACCGACTTTATCGAGAAAGATTACTTTTTTTAGGCCAAGAGGTTGATAGCGAGATCTCGAATCAACTTATTGGTCTTATGGTATACCTCAGTATAGAGAATGATACCAAAGATCTGTATTTGTTTATAAACTCTCCTGGCGGATGGGTAATACCCGGAGTAGCTATTTATGATACTATGCAATTTGTGCAACCAGATGTGCATACAATATGCATGGGATTGGCTGCTTCAATGGGATCTTTTCTCCTGGCCGGAGGAGAAATTACCAAACGTCTAGCATTCCCTCACGCTCGGCGCCAATGAGTTTTTTTATTTGATGGAAAGAAAAAGGAAGACTATGCCTTCGCCATATGAAATATGAATTAGTAAGTAATAATAGCATGGCACTTCGAATTCGATATGAATTTTTTTTTATTTCTTTTTTTTTTTCAAAATATTAGATTATGTATCGAAAGAGTAGTATGAGAGAAAGGGCATTTCCTATTTTATCTTAGCTGTCGTGGGCCCATCTCAGCGTCACAAACTTTTTTTCTTTTCACACGAGAGGCTATTAACAATATTTATGTTATAAAAATAAAAATAAAGAGTACGAAAAAAAAGACTATTTTTTTTTCTTTCTTTTTATTTTGAAAAAAAAAAAGAAACTTTGGGATTGCTGAATCATAGACGAAATAAATTATAAATATATAAAGCAACGGAGCCATCATAGTATTTTTTAACTTTATCAAAAAAAAAGAAGGGTGGTAATTGGATTATTTATTGATCCGGGTCTAATAGACTCTATATTTTCTCTTTTTCTTTCATCGAAAAAAGAAAAAGAGAATTCCATTGTAAAGCCGTATGCAATGCGCAAAAAATGCCTGTACGGTTGTTCAATTCTATCTTTTTCTTATTATTCTTTAGCTATTCTTCTCGCCTCATTATGTGAGTTAGAAGAACCTTTTATTATGTTATATCATCAGGGTAATGATCCATCAACCTGCTAGTTCTTTTTATGAGGCACAAACGGGAGAATTTATCCTGGAAGCGGAAGAACTACTGAAACTTCGCGAAAGCATCACAAGGGTTTATGTACAAAGAACGGGCAAGCCCCTATGGGTTGTATCCGAAGACATGGAAAGAGATGTTTTTATGTCAGCAACAGAAGCCCAAGCTCATGGAATTGTGGATCATGTAGCGGTTACATAACAAATAGCAACGGTTTAACACCAATCCACAATTTAATTAAGATTGATTTAATCTCTCTTATTCCTTTCCTTCTTTAAGCCTAAGGGGCTAATATTTTATTAATCTTTTAAATAGAAAAAGAAATAATTCAGAATCATCTGGTTAGGATCGATCTAAACCAGTCTATTATGTATATGATTCAGTATGCCAACTATTAAACAACTTATTAGAAATGCAAGACAGCCAATTAGAAATGTCACGAAATCCCCTGCTCTTGGGGGATGTCCTCAGCGCCGAGGAACATGTACTAGGGTGTATGTGCGACTTGTTCAGATCATGGGCTGAGAAAAAAGAAACAATTTTTTCAGTATCAACGATCAGTACCAGTGAATAGAATGGGGTTCTTCCGTTCACTATCTACTATCTAAAAAAGATAGATCTACCATATCCTTCTATTGTGTATGAAATTTATGGTTTCCGTTGGCGCAAATCCAATCTTGGGATTTAAGATGAGAAAAAATTCCCCATTGGTAGCAAATGCTTATCCATTAAGCGGGGAAAATCCTATTTAAAAAGCAAAAAGATTATGCTTCGACTCTTGCAAAGAACGGACTAACAGGGTCAGCTACCCAATTAATCCTCATACTTACATACCGTTACTGTATAAGATAGATCTCGTTGTGAAAGATCTATTACTGGAAAATTTATGAGTAGAGCCGAAGAGTGTGAACTGTACAAGTTACCAATTAAATGAAGGAATGGGCTCCGGTGTATAGAGAGGGCCTCACCGTTTAAGAAGTAACCATAGAAACGATGGAACCCACTATTTATTTATCCATTTCTATTTACTCCTTTATTTTAGTTAATATGCTTTTTTTGATACCTAGTATCAATACAATTTCTTATTTCAAGGCGAGAAATGCCTAGAAAAAAGGAAAAATCGTGGTCGGGACGGTTATAGTAGCAAAAGCCATTGGAATTTTTATTTTATACATTGGAAGAATCCGTTTTGTTATTAATAGACTAGAAAAGAATAACTGAAAGAAAGAATTAGTTATTCATCAAAATTTCTTTTATTCAATGACCAGAATTAAACGGGGATATATAGCTCGGAGACGTCGAAAAAAAATTAGTTTATTTGCATCAAGCTTTCGAGGGGCTCATTCAAGACTTACTCGAACTATTACTCAACAAAGAATAAGAGCTTTGGTTTCGACTCATCGGGATAGAGATAGGAAAAAAAGAGATTTTCGTCGTTTGTGGATTACTCGAATAAATGCAGTAATTCGCGGAATGGGGGTATCCTATAGTTATAGTAGATTAATACACAATCTGTACAAGAAACAGTTGCTTCTGAATCGTAAAATACTTGCACAAATAGCTATCTCAAATAGGAATTGTCTTTATATGATTTCCAACGAGATTCTAAAATAAGGATATCGGAAGGAATCCAACGAAATGCTTTAAATGAAATAGGGTTCCCTCGAGAATGAACTCGGGGAAGGTAGAGTAGAAATTAAAATTAATATGATAAAAAATTCTGATTCTGATAAGGTCATCAAAACAAGAAGAGCGAAGACGCTCAATAAAAAAAAAAAAAGATTTCTTTTTCTTCCCCAACCAGATTCGATTCTTTTATTTATTTATTATTTTTTTTCTTTTGATTATCAGATTTTTGAATAAAGCATCAGTCTACGTTTGATAATTTTGAATCAATTGCAAGGGGTAAGCCTATTTATTTCTGGTTCTAAGAGCAGTAGTTCTAGCGGTCGACTCGCTTCTTTCAAATTGTTTCTCATTATTAAGAAAGGGTAACGAAGATAAAATACGAGCTTGTTTTATAGCAATAGTAATTAATCGTTGTTGTTTTAAGGTCAATCTATTTACTCGCCTAGATAATATTTTTCCTTGTTCACTAATAAATCGACTAATTAAACTCATGTTTCTATAATCAATTCGATCCCCCGATTGGATCGGGGGCAAACGCCTACGAAAAGATCGCTTGGATTTAAGAAAGAGTCGCTTGGATTTATCCATGATTTCTTTATTCCTTATTTCTAAATTTCTAAAAAGAATCCTATCTCTATTTCTTCTCTATTTCTTCTCTATTTCTAAAATCCTATTTTGATCGTATAAAATTCAAATTAAATTATAGTAAATTATAGAATGAATATAATAAACAGGATTTGGTTTGTTTATTTTATTATTATTTATTTATTATTTAAATATATATATAAATTCAAATATATGATATGTAATAATATTAATAATATAATAATTAATAATATTAATAATAAATATATAATTAATAATAAATATAAAAAAATATATATAATATGCATATAAATAAAATATGCGTTATATCTATAACTAATTATATAATTAGTTACTTAATATATTATAACCTAATGTCATAATTTTCTGTCATATTTTCATATTCTCGGGAAGGGGTAACATATACGAGCAGATTTATTTTTTTATCTCCCCGTGAATTGTATGTTTGTAACAATAGGGACAGAATTTCTTCAACTCCAATCGACTAGGCGTATTGTGTCGATTTTTTTGAGTAATATACCTGGAAATGCCCGTTGATTCCTTATTAACATTAACATTAAGGCCATTTCGAACACAACTGGTACATTCCAAAATAATCGTTACTCGGACATCTTTACTCTTTGCCATGAACCTCCTTTGAGTTTTTAATTCACCCAACTTTTCTATTTTCCGATCAAAAGCGAAGAAGAAAGGAATGAAAAAAAAAAATAAATAAAAGTTGCTAACTCAAAACCAAATCCTGAAAGATTTCGTTGCAATCAATATAGTAAATCAATATAGATTTATAGTAATAGTAAATAATAATAATAAGAATAAGTAATACAACGATTTCTAACTCTATTTAGAATCAAATAACAGTACGGGTACGGTATTTTCTTTAAGTATCTTGTAGGATACTGTTGTTCCAGCCACATTTCTCTTTTCGCTCTACTAGGAGCTTGAACCCGAATTTCGGTGAGGTTGAATCCACTTTTTTCGTTCTACCTTCCTTATTTATTTTATCTAATTCTAAAAAAAAAAAACGAAAATAAAAATAAAGGGGGGGGGCGAGAGAGTAGTCACAGATATTTGATTCTATCTCGATCTAATCTTTTTTGCCCCGTCCCGTAGCAATAACTAGAATTAAAAAAAAGGGAATGTTAACGCATCCGGGAAGAAACGATTGATTTCTATCAATAAACCCGCTAAAGAACCGAACCAGAGAGTACTTAGTACCGGTGCTACGGAAAGATATGTTTTTAGATCTCGCATTTAAAATCCTCCTTCTTTCTTTATCGTATTACATCAAGGTAATACATATATAATCACATGTATGTGTGGTTAAAGACCACTTGTATTTGTATATTTGTACCCGGAATTCCTAATTCAAAGTTCAAATTAAAATGTACAATGATTCGATAGATAAGATTTTCCATTTCTTAAAACGGCAAAATAGGTCCCTTTCCGCCTAAGAATTCCCGCCAAAAATATTCATTTACTATTCATTATATGGTTGTTATATGATATGAGACCAAAAAGAGGAAATGGAAAGATAATTTTTGTATATCAATAAATGAAATTAAGGATGTGGAAAACAAGACAGGGATTCTCTACAATGACATTGTAGGCGAATTGAAAGGGATGTAGCGCAGCTTGGTAGCGCGTTTGTTTTGGGTACAAAATGTCACGGGTTCAAATCCTGTCATCCCTACCTATTACTTCTCCTTTGAGCAGTAACGAGGGAGTAGTTTTAGATTGATTAAAATTAAGCATACATAATCTATCATTTTCTCATATTATATATGATATATGATAGTATAGGTGTGCGCGATGTATTGAGGTTATAAAATAAAAGAATCCTTTTTTTTACAGTCTTATTTATTATGATAAGAAAGCGCTCTTAGTTCAGTTCGGTAGAACGTGGGTCTCCAAAACCCAATGTCGTAGGTTCAAATCCTACAGAGCGCGATTCCGCTCTTATTAGGTCGAAAAATTACACCGAACTGAAAAAAAAAATTGAACAGCAATTCGAATTTGACCTCCTTGGATTAAATTATTAAATTAAAATTATTATAAAATTAAAGAATTAAAGAAAGGGGTCAGTCAAAAAAAGAGATGGTAATTAATCAAAGGTCCAACTGATCACCACGTCTGTATTGTAAATATGCGGTTACGAATAATCCAGCCAAAGTAATAGGAATTAGACCCAAGACGATTCCAAATAGAAAAACTTCAATCATTTCAATTTATTTGAAAGGAGAAAAAGAAAGGTAATATCTATCCCTAAATATTAATCTCTATTGCCCATGAATATCAATAATTAATAATTGATAATTAATACGGTAAGGAACTCTAGAATATTATAGAATATATGAAATAGGACAGAAAGCTTTGTTTTTATGAATTGTTCGTTCATTCAATTAATTTTCAAATTCAAATAAGTCGTATCTTACTCAGACCAATAAATAAAGCTGAGGTTATAGTTAAAGCCGCTAGTAAAAAACCGAAATAACTAGTTATAGTAGGCATGAAGGGGCTAAATGAAATATGTTCTTTTTATACATATGTTTATAAAGCACTTACCTAAGTTTCAATTTTTAAACGAGACGAGGATAAGCAAAAATACCAATTGAAATAAAAATAATAAGTTCAATTGAAATTTTTTGATTCATCAATTATTCTAAACGGTATTCACAAAAATAGAACGGCAGGCCAAGAGTAGAAACGAAAAAGAAATCGATTCATCATCTTTGTAGTTAGGTCAAGAAAAACCCTTTGGATCTAATACAAGAATACAAGAAAGGCCGCCTCACAAATATTGATTAGTAGAATTTTTTTATTTTATTCTTTGCTCTTTTTTTTTTTATCTATATCTAATACTATCGACTACTATTACTTGTTACTAGACGACTAAGCAATTCCTTAACTAAAAAAAAAAAAGGAGGGCTTACAACAAAAAAACAAAACCCCTTGTGCAACTACGAAAAAAAAAAGTCAATTTTTAGATTTCGCATCTAATTGACTTGCGGAAATATGATAATTTCCTTCATGAATTATTATAAACCAACTCGTTGGATTCACGGGTTACCTGATCTTACGT